GCATAGGTGGCTCGCTTGAAGCCTAAGGGACGAGTTCTAATCTCATTATTCTAATATCCTAGATAAGATAAGAAATATCCTAAATAATATAAGATAAGTGTTTCCTCGAATGCATTGTATATTCCATAAGAGGTCCAATTCTTCTACCCTTTCGGAGGAGTCGATGCCTATTCATAACTATTACCTTGACACCAAAGAAGAGTTCGAGTCGAGTCTCAATAAGAATGCTGTTCATAGGTTATGTTATGATAAAAATGATATGAGTAGACCACACCTATGCTTTATATATGCATGATGGGATTCCATTGAGACAGAGCCAGACTTTTTTTTATTGGAGGGTCCCCTTGGCGTGCATCCAGTAGGAATTGAACCTACAAATTCGCCAATTATGAGTTGGGTGCTTTAACCATTCAGCCATGGATGCTTAGCGGGGATCCTCGTACATGGTGAATAACCAAAGAAATGAAATCTTTAGGATAAATGAATATTAATATAATATTCAATTAATCAGTCGTATATTGATAAATGAATATAATATATTAATAAATCAATAGAATCCATTTCTTTAGGTAATATGATATATAAATAATCATAACTAAATAAAATGAGTTAGGTAATTATATATATATATAATCATATATAAATAAAAAAATAGGAGGGACCTAATCATCATGAAACAAGATGAATTCAAATTCTGGATGTTCGAATTGAGAGATATATTGATTTCTCAATATATAAATAAAAAAAATAAAAAAATAGGAGGGACCTAATCATCATGAAACAAGATGAATTCAAATTCTGGATGTTCGAATTGAGAGATATATTGATTTCTCAATATATAAATAAAAAAAATAAAAAAATAGGAATAGGAGGAACCTATGAAACAAGATGAATTTAAATTCTGGATGTTCGAATTGAGAGATATTCAAAATTCTAAAAATTTCTTAGATCCATATTCATGGACTCAATTCAATTCAGTGAGATCTTTCATTCGCATTTTTTTCGACCAAGAACGTTTTCTCAAACTCTTTGATCCCCGAATTTGGAGTATCCTACTTTCACGCCCTTCGCAGGGTTCAAGAAGCAATCTATATTTCACGATCAAGGGTCTATTTATCTTTGTAGTAGTGGTCCTTCTATATCGTATTAACAATAGAAATATGGTCGAAAGAAAAAGTCTCTATTTGAATTTGATAGGGCTTCTTCCTATACCTACGCATTCCGTCAGAAATGATACATTGGAAAAATCCTTTTGGTCTTCCAATCTCAATAGGCTGATTGTTTCGCTCCTCTATCTGCCAAAAGGAAAGAAGATTTCGGCGAGTTGTTTCCTGGATGCGAAATATAGTACTTGTACTTGGTTTCTTCCAATAACTAAAATGGATTCTAGCCAATTGAAAGGATCTTCTGATCAATCTAGCGATCGTTTGGATTCCATTAGTAATGCGGATTCGGAATATCCCACATTAATCAATGAAAGAGAGAGTCAACAACTAAAAGAAGGATCGATTCTTCGGGATCCTACGGAAGGAACAGAGATAGAATCAGACCGATTCTCGAAATGCCTTTCTGGATATTCCTCAATGCCTCAGCTATTCACGGAACGCGAGAAGCGGAGGCTTATTGATCTGCTTCCGGAAGAAATCGAAGAACTTCTGGAGAATCCTACAAGATCCATTCGTTCTTTTTTCTCTGGCAGATGGTCAGAACTTCATCTGGGTTCAAATCCTACTGAGAAGCCCACTCGAGATCAGAAATTGTTGAAGAAACAACAAGCAGTTTCTTTTGCCCCTTGCAGACGATCGGAAAATAAAGAACTGATTAATATAGTCAAGATCCTTTTTTATTTACAAAATAGCGTCTCAATTCATCCTATTTCATCCGATCCGGGATGTGCTATGGTTTCGAAGGATGAACCGGATATGGACAGTTCCGATCAGATTTCATTCTTGAACAAAAATGCATTTTTTGACTTATTGCATCTATTCCATGATCGAAAGAGTGGGGGATACACATTAGACCACGATTTTGAATCTGAAGAGAGATTTCAAGAAATGGTAGATCTATTCACTCTATCAATAACCAAGCCGGATCTGGTGGATCATAAGGGATTTGCCTTTTCTATTGATTCCTGCGGATTGGATCAAAAAAAATTCTTGAATGAGGTATTCAACTCCCAAAATCTGATTCAAATCCAAGATAGCACCTATGGCTACATAAGAAATGTATTGAATCGATCCGATCGCAGCTTCGAATATGGCATTAAAGGGGATCAAATAGTAAACGAGACTCTGAATCATAGAACTCGAAGGAAATATACGATCAACCAACATTTATCGAATTTGAAAAAGAGCCAGAAGAAAAGGTTCGATCTCGATCCTCTTTTTTTTCTTTCTCGAACCGAGAGATTCATGAATCAGGATCCTGATGCATCTAGATACAAATGGTTCAATGGGAGCAAGAATTTCCAGGAACATTTGGAACATTTAGTTTCTGAGCAGAGGAGCCATTTTCAAGTAGTGTTCGATCGATTACGTATTGTTATTATTAATTTTAATCAATATTCGATTGATTGGTCTGAGGTTATCGACAAAAACTATTTGTCTAAGGCACTTGGTTTCTTTTTGTCCAAGTCACTTCGGTCCAAGTTGCTTCTCTTTGTGTCTAACTCACTTCCTTTTTTCTTTGTGAGTTTCGGGAATAGCCCCATTCATAGGTCCGAGATCCAAATTTGGAAAGGTCCGGATGATCAACAAATCGTTCATGTGAAAAAATTAAAAGCCTTCTTATTGGATGATCATGATACTTTCCAAAAATCGAAATTATTGATCAATAAGATACCAACTAATCGCAGGAAATCCTTTGGTAACACGGATTCCTATTTCTCAATGCTATCCCACGATCCAAACAATTGGCTGAATCCCGTAAAACCATTTCATAGAAGTTCATTGATATCTTCTTTTTATACAGAAAATCGACTTCGATTCTTGAATAATCCACATGACTTCGGCTTCTATTGTAACAAAAGATTCCCTTTTTATATCGAAAAGGCCCGTATCAATAATTCTGATTTTACGTATAGACAATTCCTCGATATCTTCTTCATTCGCAACAAAGGATTTTCTTTGTGTGTCGGTCCAAAAAAACATGCTTCTTTGGAGAGAGAGACTCTTTCAGCAATCCAGTCACAGATATCTAACATATTCAACGATTTTACAATTCGCTCCGATCTATTCGTTCGTAGAACTAGTTACTCGATCACAGACATTTCTGGAACACCTCTCACAGAGGGACAAAGAGTCCCTTTTGACAGACCTTTTTGTCAACCTCTTTCAGATATGAATCTATCTGATTCAGAAAGGAAGAACTTGCATGAGTATCTCAATTTCAATTCAAACATGGGTTTTATTTACCCTCCATATTCTCAGAAAGATTTACCATCGGAAAAGAGGAACAAACGGACGGAAAAGAGGAAAAAACAGAGTCTTCGTCTAAAGAAATGCGTTGAGAAAGGGCAGATGTATAGAACCTTTCAACGAGAGAGCGCTTTTTCAACTCTCTCAAAATGGAATCTATTCAAAAAATATATACCATGGTTCCTTACTTCGCGAGGTTACAAATATCTCAATGCTCTCTTTTTCAAGACTTTTTCAGACCTATTGCCGAGACTAAGTAGCAGTCAAAAATGGGTATCTATTTTTCATGATATTAGGCACGTATCAGATAGATCATGGCGCATTTTTCAGAACAAAGTGTGTCGTCCACAATGGAATCGGATAAGTGAGATTTCGAACAAGTGTTTACATAATCTTCTTCTGTCCGAAGAAATGATTCATCGAAATAATGAGTCACCCTTGATATGGACACATCTGGGATCGCAAAATGTTCTAGACTTATTCTATTCAATCCTTTTTCTTCTTCTTGTTGCTGGATATCTCGTTCATACACATCTTCGCTTTGTTTTACGAGCCTCTAGTGAGTTACAGACAGAGTTCGAAAAGGTCCAATCTTTGATGACTCCATCATACACGATTGAGTTGCTAAAACTTCTGGATAGGTATCCTCCATCGGAATCGAATTCCTTCTGGTTCGAGAATATCTTTCTGGTTGCTCAGGAACAATTAGGAGCTTCCCTAGACGAAATACGGCGTTCTGTTTTTGGTATGCCATGGGGCGGTGGTCCCGATTGGAATATTAATCTCATCGATATCATCCTCGATCTTATCGATCTTATAAGTATCATACCAAATCCCATCAATCGAATCACTTTTTCGAGAAATACGAGACATCTAAGTCATACAAGTAAAGAGATCTATTCATTGATAAGCAAAGGAAAAAGGGTGAACTGTGATTGGATTGAGGATAAAATAGAATCCTGGATCGCGAGCAGTTATTTGGTTCAGGAAGAAGAAAGAGACTTATTGGTTCAGTTCGCCAATTTAACGACAGAAAAAGGGATTGATCAAATTCTCTTGAGTCTGACTCAGAGTGATCATTTATTAAATAATGACTCGGGTGTTCAAATGATTGAACAGCCGGGAGCAATTTACTTACGATACTTAGTTGACCTTCAAAAAAGGTATCTAATGAATTATGAGTTCAATACATCTTGTTTAGCAGAAAGACGGGTATTCCTTGCTAATTATCATACAATCACTTATGGGGCTACTAGGTTTGATTGCCCATCTCATGGAAAACCCTTTTCGCTCCGCTTAGCCTTACCCCT